GTAAATAAGAAGACTGTTTGCGAAGAAACAGGAATAAATATTCGTATTCATATACATAAGAATTATGTAGGAACCAAAAGAATCTTTTCTTTCTTTTTGAAAAGACGTAAATGGATTTATTTGAAGTAATGAGACTAGTCAAATTATGATATTCGTGGAAAAACAATCGCAATAAATGCAAAGAAGGAACATCTTTGATCCAACATTGAAGAATTTGAACCAAAATTTCCAGATGGATGGGATGGGGTATTATTAGATCTGACACATAATTTAAATGTGATAATTTATCCTCTAAAAATGGAAATATTGAATGAATAGATCGTAAATTCTGAGATTTTGGTATTGTTTTTTCTTCAAGGAAAAATACAAATCGCGACGAGAATGGAATTTCCAGAATAACTCCAAAACCCTCTGATATCATTCGAGAAGAAAAATGAGAAGAAAAATAATTCTTGTGCCCCCAAAATCCATTTTGGTTAGAATCATTCACCGAAGAAATCAAAGATTTCTGTTGATACATTTGAGTAATTAAACGTTTCACAAGTACTAAACTAGATTTATTGTCATAACCTAAAATTTCCGCAGGTTCAAAACTATTGAAGCTATGATAATGAGCAAGTGAGTAAATATACTCCTGAAGGAGTAACGGATATAGGAAATTTTGTTGACGAAATCTATTTTTTTTCAACCTAAATATTCTTGTAATTCTGTCATTTAAATACATTTCTAATGTAACCAAAAAAAGGAGGCACTTCTTGTGTTATGAAATGATACATAGTGCAATATGGTCAGAACGGCGTATGTTGTATATTGTTTCTATTATACTAAAATAATATTGATAATAACAAACTTATAACTATAATAAAATAGAATAAGAATATTCTTATTCTAATATTCTTTATTCTAAGAAAGAACTCTAATATAGACTAGTATTATTATTATAGACTATGCACTGTCTATACTTTTATAGACTTTTATACTGTACTGTGATGTAAAAAACATAATGATAAATTAAGAAGTAAAAGATTATATTATATAAAAGTAAGAACAAATAAAGAATATATACCCCGGAGACAGAGAGCCCAATCTACAGATATTTTTCTTTTCCCTTTCTATCCAATTTTGTTTTCTTTTCCTTCTTCATATCTTCATATAAGAAGGATAACAATAAAATAAGAAAAAGGGTAAAAATCTTTTATTTTAGCAACCCAATCACTCTTTTGACCTTGGAAAAAAATTATTTTTTATCACTATACTATTTCTTCTACACATCCGTCTCCAATCCACAATAAAAAATAATTAGGATTAATAAAAAAAAGAATCAATGGTCCACTCACAGTTCACAAGAGAACCTTTTTCCACATAAGGCACTAATCTATTTTTAACGTATATTTAGTCATTTTATCGGGGAATCATTCAAATTAAGAAGGTAAGCTCGTTGCTTTTTTGTCTTACTCGAATTGGAGCCATAAGGCTCTATCCATTTATTCACTAGACCAAAAATACTTTTAATGAACTTAAAAATTTTTAGAAAAAGAAAAATTCTCGTTCTATTTCTATTATTAGTACTAGAAATATTCTTTTTCTATGATTATCTTATTATTTTTTCTATTCTTTTTACGACATGCTTCTTTTTCCATTCATTACCTTTCAGGATCAGTCGCGGTCTTATAAACTCTACCAAAAGTCTAGACGAATTCCTTCATCCAAATGTGTAAAAGATCATAGTCGCAATTAAAAGCCGAGTACTCTACCGTTGAGTTAGCAACCCGGATCAATATGAAGTGTAGATATGATCGAAATAAAAATAAAATACAGCAAACTCATATCTTTTCCTAAAGTGAGGGAAAGATCCAATAGGGGATGAAATGGGGATAAAAAGATCTATTTATTTATATTTATGATCAAATTATATTTGTTTGAGACGTCATTGTCAATATGAATGGACTCTTTATAAAACAAATCTATCTCTAATTTATAGAAATTTGTGTTGGATTAGCACAAAATAAAGAAGAAAAAAAGAATAACTTTGAGCGGAAAAAAAAGAAGGAATAGAGATAGAAAAATAGCGGCTTTATTCAAAAAAAAGAGAAAGGTACAATACAAATATAAGAAATAAGAAAGATTACCCCCCTTGTTGGGGGGTTCCACAAACAAAAAGCAATAAAAAAATAAAGTAAAAAAAGGATAGGATAACTAGTACCTATCTTTTTTTACTTTATTCATCAAAATCCAAATAAACTTAAAATTCTCTAAAGAATTCTGCCTTCCTTAAAATAGAATAAACAATTCCTGTGGGTTGAGCACCTTTTTCAAGTAAATCTAAAATAGCAGGAACATTTGAATAAGTTTGTTTCTTTATCGGATCATAAAAACCAACTTTTTGAAGATCTCTTCCTTCTCTTCGGGATCGAACATCGATTGCAACGATTCGATAGATGGCTCATTGGGATAGATGTAGATAAAAAATGCCCCCCTAGAAACGTATAGGAGGTTTTCTCCTCATACGGCTCAAGAAAAAAATGATTCTAATTTCTATAATTTATCTTTCTATCTATATTATAGATAGAAAGATAAATGGATCCATAAAGAATTAGACTGTAATTTGAAATTTGAGCCTTTTTTTTTTTACTTCTTTACAGAAAAAGAAATTTCATTCGTACTCCTAACTCAAGTTGGGTAGTTTTGAAAGAGTTCGAAAGAAAATTTTTAGAATTTATTGAGCTGTCTCTAACCTATTTTTTTGTCTCATTTCGGATCTATTTTTTTTACTCATTCTGATCCAATTGTTGAGACAAGTGAAAATAGTGTTTCCTTGTTCCGGAATTTGTTGTTTTTGCTTTACATTTTGTGAAATCATTAGGTTTATACATTACTTTGATGATCCTTACTCCTTTTCAAAAAGGCAGCAACATACCTTTTGTTTTTTGTTATTTCTACGGAAAGGGGAAAAATCATACGAAAGATTGATTCCTTTGTGATACACTATTGATCAAAACAGTTTGAAAATTTCGACAAATTTGATTCTTTTTTCATTTCAAACTTGTTCAAATTTGAACCTATCCATTTATCTATATATTTAGATATAGATAATCTATTTACAAAGTTGGTCTAACTTATTGATTGTCACTAACCCTAGATTATTCCCCCGATAAATGAATCAATCATTTTTGCTCGAGCTCCATCATATGCTATACCTTTAGATACCTTTAGTATCTTTATTTAGTAAACCAAGACAAATTAAATTAGGTTCCTAGCAGAACAAACTATGTCGAGACAAGAGCATCTTCATTCGTATAGAAAATGGTGGATGTCATAATCCACAGCCAACATGTCCTTCAAGTCGCACGTTGCTTTCTACCACATCGTTTCAAACGAAGTTTTACCATAACATCCCTCTAATTTTATTTTAAATTGGAACCGTATGCAATTGATTCAATATGGAATAATGAATAGTCATTGGTTGAACCGATACATAATAATAATATAAACTGAAAAATAAATGTTTATCCGGAAAGGATTTCACTTAAGATTCTTCCATATTATAATATCACATGAAAAAGAAATCAGTTTTAAGCAAACTTATTTACATCTTCAACAGATCTTTCGGAATTGTCCATCATAAAAGATACCTCTTTTCTTAAAAAAAAAAAAGATATGATTCTAAGAATGATTCTTAGAATTCAGATTGGATAACATTGTATCCAAAATGAAACAGAAAATCTTTGAATGAAAATTTCAATAGAGAAGAATCTTTCGTTTCTAATGCAAACGATCTGGGACGGAAGGATTCGAACCTCCGAGTAACGGGACCAAAACCCGTTGCCTTACCGCTTGGCCACGCCCCATTTTGATTTGGTCTAAGAAAAACTAAGCTAAATATTGGTTATTGGTCAATAACCAACCAAAAGAAATATCGGACATGTTGTCGCTGGGATTCAACACAATAAATTTAGAATAAAAAAGATTAATTGATCATTACTTAGAATTCAATTAAGATATTGTATGAAAATATAATTCCTTTTATTCTTATTCTTATTTGATTGGAGAATGTAAGGAAGGATTCTTTATTGTGGAGAAGTCAAAGAAAAAGAAGAATTTATTTCTTTTATCTGCCTTTTTATTTTTTTTTTTAGTTTATCTCAGAAAAACAACTCAATCCAATCTGATAATTTATTATCATTTAAATTTCATTTGAATCTTTAAGAACAAGAAAAAATATTTGTTATGTTTAATATCTTTAGTTTAATCTGTATCTGTCTTAATTCTACCCTTTATTCGAGTAGTTTTTTCTTCGCTAAATTGCCCGAGGCTTATGCCTTTTTCAATCCAATCGTAGACGTTATGCCGGTTATCCCTTTATTCTTTTTTCTATTAGCCTTTGTTTGGCAAGCTGCTGTAAGTTTTCGATAAAAAAAAGATTCTGGTATTTTATATTTTCTATTGAAATTTAATTTGAATAAGGAAAGGGGGCGATGGTCTTTATATTTAATCAGCTTATTTATTATTTTTGTTCTGACCTTTCTTTCCTTTATAAGATCCCATAAAATACCTAATTATAGATATGGCAAGAAATCTTTGGTAAAAAAAAAATACGAATCTTATTACATTAGAAAGAAATGAAAAAAACTTACTTTTTTTTTCATCTTTAGAGCGTCATATCAAAATAGTGTATAGTGTGTGTCGTAAAATAGGTGATCTATTTCCTTAAAAAAGATGATCTTATCTTGGAGATTTGTAATGCTTACTCTTAAACTATTCGTTTACACAGTAGTAATATTCTTTGTTTCTCTCTTCATATTCGGATTCTTATCTAATGATCCGGGACGTAATCCTGGGCGTGAAGAATAAAAAAAGAGATGAGATTGGTTTTTCCTTTATTTTTTCATAGGTAAATGTATAAATAAATGGAATATATGCTAGATAAAGATAAAAGATTCATAAAATAAAAAAGAATAGAAATCTATTCTAATTCTAAAATATCAAGTTATCAGGGGATCGGAGAGAGAGGGATTCGAACCCTCGGTACAAATAATTCGTACAACGGATTAGCAATCCGACGCTTTAGTCCACTCAGCCATCTCTCCCCATTCCAAATGGGAAATTTATCATGTGATTTAAAACATGAAGTCAAGATTGAGAACAATCTTTATTTTCCTTTAATGATTCAAAACATATTTCTTTCAATAGAAAGAATACCTTAATTCTTTTATTTTGTATAAAAGGTTCATTTTCCCGGCCTGGTTAAGTATAAGTACTGGCCGGGCCAGTACTTATTTTGTTCCAACTAACAAAAATTGTTATTGAAACAAGAAGAATCATTTTCATTGCCATTCCTAATTATTAGAAATAATATAAGATTATGATAGATAAATTATCTTATAAATTATTTATTATTTTTAGATATTATCTATAGTATATCTATATATAGTTATTATAGTAAATTATACTAAAAATTATAATCAATTTGAATATTTAGTATTTCTAGTAAAATTTTTATTTTAGAGTAATATCTAGTACTATAATTACTAGTATACTAGTAATTATAGTACTATTATTTTTCGTCTTTATTTTATAATTATTAAGTCTAAAATTTGGAAATTCATTAATGAAAAACAAATTTTAGACTTAATGAAATTTGAAGTTTAGTATTCTATTCATCTTAATAATTCACTTAACAATAAGGAAGTATTAAGCAAAGAAAAGAAATATATCTTATAAGATAAAAAATATAAAATAGAAAACACATATTTGTAAAATGAGACTTTAAATCATTTGCTTGTTCTTTGCTTTGAACAAGCTTGAAAGTTTGAGGCCCTATTTACCCGAATTCAGAAATTCTAGTGGTTGGAAGTTTCAAAAAAAAAATACTTAAAACTTTAGTACACTATTTAAATTTGACTAAATTTTTTTGTATTCACCTATCTTTTTTCAAGTTTTCAATCCCGTGGCGCGGCGGAACAAAATACGTGTTACTGCTGAAGTTTTCATGATTCTGATGCTATCTTGACTACGTCTGATTACTTTGTTGGACAAAAGTTCCATTCATATCCAATAATGAATATGTAGCGGGTATAGTTTAGTGGTAAAAGTGTGATTCGTTCTATTAACAACTTAAATAGTTAAGGGGTCTTTCCATTTTTTTTTTCATATTTCATATTCCGATCAAAAACTTTATTTCTTAAAAAGATTTAATCCTTTACCCCTCAATAGGACATTTGAGGAAAAAAATACATTCTCACGATTTCTACCCAAAAGGCAATCATAATTTTCATAAAAAATTTGGATTATGGAGTCGAGAAGCATAATTTTTTTGATTGGTTCAATTCTTCCAATTGAATGAGTATGAATAAAGGATCTATGGATGATAGTACAAAACTTTCAATCGTAACTAAATCTTCAATTTTTTCGCTGAAAAGGGGGATATTGAAGCCAAATAGCTATAAAATGATGGTTTTGGTTTACTAGAACCCTCGGCTTCCTGTTTCAGCTCGGTAGAAACAAAAGTATTTTCCTTAGGATCCCGCGAGTAGAAAAGAAATAGGGAACGAAGTAACTAGACTAGAGACTAGAAAGATTTGATAGAATCCCCCTCTTCTAGAGGGATCATCTAAAAAGCAAGTAGCTTTATATGCATTCGTAAAAAAAGCTGACATAGATGTTATGGATCTCATTTTTTCTCTGGTGGGAATACATAGATCTTCCATAAAGGAGCCGAATGAAATCAAAATCTCATGTTCGGTTTTGAATTAGAGATGTTAAAAATAATAAACCAACATCGACTATAACCCCTAGCCTTCCAAGCTAACGATGCGGGTTCGATTCCCGCTACCCGCTATATAATAATTTATTAACTTCATATGATTATGATATACAGATGCATTATCCTTTTTTATATGCATCCTATTTTTTTTTATTGTATTCCCTAAATCCGTCTAATCATTTTTTCTTTTTATGAAAAAAAAGTGCGAAAATAGGAATGACGGGCGTCCATTGTCTAATGGATAGGACAGAGGTCTTCTAAACCTTTGGTATAGGTTCAAATCCTATTGGACGCAATTTATTTCTATCTATCTATTCTAGATAGAGAATAGAAAAAAAAGAAGAACTTTATTTTAATTTTTTTGAATTAAGAATAAAATAAAAAATACAAGAAAAAAGATCCATTTACATTTTACATTTATGTTTGTTCCTGAAGTAGAAAGAGTTCAATCTGTTCCTGAATAGCTTCTCTTAAAAGGGTTTCAGCTTCTTCGGTGAATATCTTGGTAGAAGATAGAATTTCTTGGAATTTAGGTTTCTTCTTTGTTAAGTAGGTGCGTAACCCAACAAGAAATTTCTTTACCTGTCCAATTTCTAACGCATCAAGATATCCATTTGTTCCGGTGTAAATAGTAGCTATCTGGTCTTCCACCGCGAGAGGGTCTGATTGGGATTGTTTGAGCAACTCACGTAATCGTTGACCTCTTGCCAATTGATTCTGAGTAGCTTTATCGAGAT